ATTCCCTTAACTTACAAGAAAATGCGTATTACAATGATGTGATGATTTTGGTTCTCTGGCGTATTGTGCATGCAGGAATCAACGATCCATCGAGGCGAGGCTATCTATATAGTACTGGAATAGGGGCAAGCCCGGCACACTTAAAGCCATTCCAACAATCTTATTCGTCGTAAGCCCTTCTAGCAGGAGCTGAGTAAAGGTCCGCTCAAGGCCATGGAAAGGCAGATAGTACTTGATACAGGACGAGCCCAGTCTCTATCTAGTACGATATTCTGGTATGTTTCACTGAATTGGCATTTCTAGATACCAAACAAGTAAAAAACAGCAAGTTAGTTAGCTCAGTTGGCATAGGCGAAAAAAAGAAAAGTTCTCAACCTTCCCTAAGCAAGTCGATCACACCAGATCAATAAAGTAGTCTTCCCTATGTGCGTGCAAAAGGATAATACTGTTCAACCAAGGTTGCTCTCCCTATAGTTCTTTTAAGAATCCGAGTTCAGGTCAAACCCCATCAAACTATGGATTGGATCCCTTCTATCTCTTCTTCCCGTTTCCTCAAACCAGTGCTTCTTAGTCCAACGGTTATTGCTATTCAACCAGCTCGTACTTCGTATCATACCGCCAGCCAAGCCAATTCATTCCTATTTTAGAATTAGTTGCTGCTACATGACATCGTCAGTCGGGGCTAGTGCTTTTCTAAGAACCCCATGTCCGCTCCCCCGAGTGAAGGGTTGATTCAACCAAAGCAAGAAACAACCCTATCTTCTGAGTGAAGGGACAACCCAATCACTCCTAAGTACCAGAGCCATTCCTTTAGTTAAAGTCAATAGTAGCCTACCCTCCGTCCCTTGCCGAGTCTACAGTAGTGGAATTTGCTTTTTCTTTCACTTGCTTGCTCACCCGCTTACACCACTGGAATAGAACTTACGAGGCCCCGGCTCCAGCAATTGCAGGTTTTTCATCTGGACTGACACGGATCAGAACTTTTTCTCTACGGGCTTGGCACTCCAACTAAACTATCAATAGGAAGCGAAGTAGCTTGGAAAAGCAGGACCTCTATATGTCAGTTCAAATGGATTCAAAAACCGGCTTAAAGATAACTCTCAATATGATCGCAAGTCAATCCTCTCGAGAGAGTAGAGTGAGTCTAGTTTTCTTCCCTACCGCCTCTACCTATCAAATCAATAGAGCACTTTCTCTCTCCTCGCTCGTGATAATTCATCTGACCTCAGGACTGTTGAATTGAAATAGTCCCGTTTTCAAAAGGGCATACTTATGCTGTCCCTCTTGCATAGTAAGTAAGGGAGATAATGCATTTCCTCCTGATTGTCCACCTTTTCGGAGGCAATCAAGTAGTTGATCACTTATACGAGATTCAGAAATGATTGTTATCTCTAGGCACATCTTATGGGAGGCATCTTTTCCTCCGGAGAAGCAGTCGAAGCGATAGCCATGTCTTATCCTTTTCTCGAGCAAACTATTATTAGTTTAGTCTGGAATTAGACCTGCTGCCTCTGCCTCTGCCTTGACCCTTCCCCTAGAAGTAAGTGCCCTTACCAATAACTCCCTTACTCTCTCTAACCACTGTCCTCAGCCTGCAGTACTTAAGTTCCAGATTGATTTTTCTTGGTGATAGTTTGAAGGGCCTATCCAAAGCTTGAAATATCTTTACGGAGAGATAGGGGCTGAAACAAGGCTTGAAAAGGAGCTTACAAAGAAGACTCAAGTACGATTAGTGGGCGCTGACAGTTCGTGACAAAGAGATGGTTATGGCCTAAGGGATGAAAGCAAGGTCACACCATTATGGAGAAGATAAATTCTATCACGAAAGAGCTACTCGCTTCATGCCCCCCTCTGTGTGGAATTCCCTTTCTTCGTTTTTTGTAGACTCAGGAAAAACTGCTCTTTCTCAAGCTCTACTCAGACCTTCTTCTCCGTCAAACCGTGGATTTTGATTCCAGTAGCCTATGAACGAATTCCCGATGCCATTTGTCAAGATCTGGTGGTATCCGAAACTATTATATTCCTGGTACTGCCCAATCGATTCTTTATCTCAAAGCTCTTGATCAAAGCAATGGAGAGTTTCAAATAGGAGCCCGAGCTCTCATTCTATGACTGTTAACTTCCATTCTTGGGCTGATGGGAGCTTTCCTTCAGAGCCAGGACGGATTCCTTATTTAGGAAAAGATAGAGATCAGACTTTCGATCAACATGACTAGTATCTCGCTCACCTTCTTTCCTTCTTAGTCCTCCCATGGATGATACTTTTTTTAGTTACTATTCGTGTTTGTCCGACTTTGTATGCCCAATCACCTACTAAGCACACAAGGACTTCCCTTCTCTTGGTTTTCCGCTATGACAAGGTTCAGTGGACTTTCCAGTGGCTAGTTTCATTGTCTAAGCTAAGCTCCTTTCATACTTAGTCTAGCTTTGATTTCAACATCTGCGTTTAAAGACCCGCCTGGACTTCTCTGTTCGTACCTTCATTCGTCCCTCCGAATTGGTGTATTCATATTTTTCTCTTCTAGTAGGTAAGAAATCCGGCACCTATTGATTGAGCTCCATCTAACATATCGATATCGAGACATTTTCACGCTTTTGATTTCTTTGCTGCTCTTTCCTCTATTGCGGCGCATGGATAGGCGGCTAGGAATAAGTGATTTTAAACCTGAGGCAGAAGACGAAGCTACCGACTCCAATGTTGATGCACATTAACTAGGAGTTTTTGAGATCAAGCAATCAATCCTCGCCTCGAACTGGTATAAAGGAAGAAGCTGGTGGTGCAGGTTTGTATCAAGTCAGATGTAGAATATTTACTTTACATAAATGGGTTGCCCAAGGGATACGATTTCCGGAGTTCAGGAATAAAAACTAGTTCGATTCAAGGAAGAAGTTAGAAGCGGGTGGAAAAGAATCCCGTGCCGGTTTACGTTCGCATACAGTCGCAGGTGCGGAAGAAGTAGAAGCAAGGTCAATTCCAGGCAGAACGTCATTCGATGCTATTTCGATTCAAGCAGAACTAGACCCGGCCACAATAGTAGTTGAAGTATTAGCACTCAGAAAAATCATAAGTAGAATCGGGCATGAAGAAATGCTTTGGTTGAACCAGGCCTATTAGCATATGCATTAGCAGATCTTCTCACTCTAGCGATTTCAAGCGGACCCATCTCCCTTGCAAAGCGTTAGCGCTAGCCAGGTCAATATCAATAGTTCATCTCTATTGGTCTTACTTCACCCAGCTTCCATATCCAACTCAGACGTAGCTGCCTTCTGGCACTTTTTGAACTATATCCCACCTTGCCCGAAGTCAACAATCAAAGGTCAGAATGAAACCGTATCCACCCACACAAGAAACTTGCCCTGAAACTTAAACCGGCAGAACCGACTATGGTTAGAGCTGGATCTTGATCTTCCTCGAGAAAAGCACTGATCAAACCTGGAATGCCTTACTAGCAGGAATGAAAAGGTATGTATGAACCAACAAAGGTCAAGTAGACGAACACATATCCACTCCACTAGAGAAAGCGTCGAACCAGGGAAGAATGAATGGTTAGAACCAGTCAAGGGTGCCGTACTCATGCCTACGGGGAAAGAGACTGATCCGTATCTGATACGCCTTCACTTCTTTCGAGCTTCTTATTCGATTTCTTAAATGACTTCTTCGGGCCTTACCCTAGACTACCTTCACTTAACTTAATGCAGAAGCCAGAGTTCGAGGAAAGCGGTAGTTGGTTATTTCGGGATGAATTTCTATTTCTAAAATGTGGATGAACATAAATGGACGGAAACGAGAAAAATGCATAATTCATATAAGTTCATTCGAAAGAATGAGGATTCATGATGTCTCTTCCCAACCATTCTTCCTGAGGAAGGCACCTCCGATCGAGTCCTTAGCGCCATGGATATTCTTCGCAGTGCCTTTGGATGCTTCTCTGAAACCGCCTCTTTCCACTGGCTATATGAAATTCCAAATGAGACTTCCCTGCGTCGCCAAAGGAATGGGAAACTTCTTGGTTCGAAACCTTTGATCCTGGACTACTCTGAAAATAAATATAAGCAAGGCACCTATGACTACGAATCCGAAGGCCAAGCATGCGGATTTGACATGGTTTCCCACTTTTCTCAGAGTCACTGGGCAATAGAAAAGAATACAAGCACATTTCCAATCTACATAAAGATACCAACCAGGTATCTACTTCAAAGACAGGGCGTCGGCGATCCTCTACTATTAAGAGACAGATAACAATGGTGCCGACAGAGATGGACAGAACTGCAGAGAATACCTCTCCGGAGAAGTCCTTACATGTCTCAAACGAAATAAATCCAACCTGCAAGAAGACACACAAAAAAGAAAAATATGAACTATAATATGAGATACGAATCGCTAACGCGTGAGCAGTTTGAGCGTTTTCTTAAGGATGTGCATAAATGCTATCGTGGTGAACCGCGATATGTAATCCCGTATGAGGGACACCTCATTGCGGTACAAGACTTTGAGGAGCCCTATCCTAAAGCAGGGGCGGCTACCATGCTTGCTTCAGCATTTATGGAATTGTTAATAAATAGGGTTTACCCATCAATCCAGGGTTCCGCGAAGTTCACACTCCAATATCGATTGAATATAGATGGTAATCCCATTAATATTACTTTATCAAAAGCAATTAAGCTTACATATGCAGATGGAACCCGCATTGCTAATGAGTTCATATTAAAAGAAATAATAAATGTGTTGAATAAGTACGCAGAAAACTACCAAAGTTGCAATGTTGAAGCGATCAGTGTCAGGGCTTATTCAGAGGGTAGTATAGATTTGAATCAAGCTTCAATTCCAACTAAAGATGAATCTTTGAACTATCTGAAGGGAGCACTTATTAAATACAGCGACATAAATAATTTAGAAATACCCAAGATGGGTCGACGTTCAAAAAGACGCTATCAGTCATATATCCCTGTCGATAAAACAGAAATGAAAAACAAAACTCTATTTTTTGTTGCTGATCTAGAAACTCTTTTATTAAAAAGACGAGACACGGATGTCGACAAAACTCACGTGCCCTACGCAGGGGGGTATATGATGGTTGATATGGAAAAGCGGGCCCACGCGGAGCATATTACGACGTTCTATGCACATGACTACTCAAAAGTGTGCCAGGATTTTCACGATATGAGTGAAAAGATGCTCACAGAGATGATTAATAGAATAGTAAAGGATGTTCAAAGAAGAGGAAGTTCAATGGTTGTATACTTTCACAATTTATCTCAGTTCGACGGTATTATGATACTCTCTTTTTTAACTAAAAGTTATAAAAACTGTCATATAGAGCCCATCATGAGAAACGACTGTATTTATTCCATAAAACTGTATAAGGTATCCAAAAATGGGGATAAAAGGCTTGTTTTAACGTTCATGGATTCGTACCTCCTGTTGAAAGTAAAGCTCGCTGATCTAGCCAATAGTTTTTGCCCAGAATTGGGGGGGAAGGGATCTTTCGATCACCAGAATGTCACCGTTGATAAACTACCTAGTATTAGGGAAGACTCTTTAACTTATCTTAAACAAGATATTCTAATAACAGCTGCTGTTATGCAACGCGCTAAAGCCATTATTTGGGAAGAGTATGGGATTGATATCCTGAAAGTATTAACAATATCAGCATTGGCCCTAAAAATATTTAGACGTGTTTACTATAAGGATGATGATGATAATCGCATCTACATTCCTGACGATAATGAGGCTCAATTTATTAGGGAAGGCTACTACGGTGGTCACACGGACGTGTATAAGCCATACGGGGAGAATTTGTATTATTATGATGTAAATTCTCTATACCCCTCATCTATGCTAGATGATATGCCTATAGGCAAGACCCGCTGGGTTAGTGATCTAGGATCAAAGAAATCAAAGATTGTGTTGAATGATATGTTTGGGTTCATTAGAGCTTTTATAATTTGTCCTAAGCATATTAAAAAGCCTCTTCTACCTTATAAAAAGGATGATGGTACGATAATCTTCCCCACGGGGAGATTTCTCGGTGTTTATTTTTCTGAGGAGCTTAAGTATGCAGTAAGTTTGGGCTACAAAGTATACCCGATCTGTGGATATATCTTTGATAGAAAGGAATCACCATTCAAGCGTTTTGTGTACGACATCTACAGCAAAAGGCTTGATGCTAAGGCTAAAGGGGAGAAAGCTCTGGATTTCATCTATAAAATCACCATGAACAGTCTCTACGGGAGGTTCGGGATCAGCCCCGAAAGCACAACGACTCAAATTGTTTCTACAGAAGAAAGTAGAAAATTAGCTCTCTATAATGATGGGTTTGTTCAAAGTTATGAGCTTAGTTCAGACAAGTGCCTAGTAACATGCAAAAATGTCAGAAGTTTGGATTTACTGAAGCTTAGTTCAGACCGCCCTACTTATGCTGCTGTTCAAATATCGGCCGCTGTCACGGGTTATGCCCGCATAAGAATGCACCCATTCATTTCGAGGGATGACTGCTATTACACGGATACGGACTCAGTCGTTGTTGAGAGGGAACTTCCTGAAGAAGAGGTATCACCTACCGCTTTGGGTAAGTTTAAGCATGAGCACTTTGTCGAATATGGCATCTTTTTAGCACCTAAGTCCTATATGCTTAAGGCATCTAGTGTGGACCAACCCATAATAAAGTTTAAAGGAGCGGGTAAAGATGAGGCTGATGAAGAATGGTTCATCAACCAGCTAGCTGACCCTAGGGCTAAAAAAGTGATTTCATATGTCCGAAAGTTCAGTAGAAACTTCCGTGAACTGTTGGTTCAAGAGAAAATGTGTAAGTATACCATGGGGTTAGAAAGTAAAAAGAGGGAGTATGTGTTCGACAAAAATGGAGTATGGGTTGATACTAAGCCCTGCCATATAGGTGACTTTGATGTGAAAAGTATCAATCCGACCTCCTATCGGATAATTATGAATTTGTTAGAGGAGAATGAAGATCTCCGAAATGAATTTTCTAATTCGGAAATCATGATTGCTAATCGGGAGATTCAAGCTGATGCTGCTAAAAAGAGGAAAGCCTCTAAGCTAAGAGGAAAGCCTCTAAGAGGGGGAGACACCCCTTCTCATATTGAAGAATAGGCATGGAATGCATTCCCGAGCTCTATAGTATAGACCATTGCTGAAACAAGATATGAATGAACAATTACAACCGCTTCTCAAGCTAATACCAAACAGAGCCCTCAAGTAAAGCACAAGCTGAAACCAACGAACCTGTGCAGGCTAGGCCACCTTTACTAGTCAGCTACAAAACAGAGGAATAGCGAGGCACCTTCCCGGAAACCAGATATGATCCAACCTTTCACTTACAAGAGTCAAGCCAAGGAGAAGGCTAAACCCATTTCTGTATATGATCCGCCAGGTCATGTCATGTCTTGTGTCAAACAGATCATTAGTTGTGATCTTTGGTAATTGTCTTGTACAGCACAGTACAGACGAAGATCAATACATCGGATTCCTTCTTGTCTGATTGGAAGGGATGGATTGTGCTTTGGCTCATGTACTCTATAAGGGTTAGTAAACCAGGGAATGCCTTTGATTATCTTTTTTACTTTCTATAAGGGTCTTGTTATGTCCTTTGTCTCTCTCTCTGCTCTATAAGGGTCTTGTTTAGTGGTATACTCTTTGATCCTTACTCTATTTACTACGCAAATAAATTGTTCGTTTGCGGTGATAAATGAAGAATCTGGGTTCGCCATTCGGTCAAGAGGAAGAGTCAAGTAGTAGGTGTGGCTGCTCACGGCACCCCCGGCACGGTTCTTTAGGTCGATGAATCGAATCTTCCATCCAATACGCTAGGCTAGTTTCTTTCCACAACTCTCGTTCTTTACACGACTGATTGGCTGCTTGGCCGGATCTGGATCACTGCTTTAGGTATTAGTACTATGGCATTCAACCTAAATGGTTTCAATTTCAACCAATCTGTAGTTGATAGCCAAGGTCGCGTTATTAATACTTGGGCTGATATCATCAACCGTGCTAATCTTGGTATGGAGGTAATGCACGAACGTAATGCTCACAACTTCCCTCTAGACCTAGCAGCTCTTGAAGTTCCATCTCTTAATGGATAAGGTTTTTCTCCTAAACATATAGGAATTTTCGAAGGAAAGCCGGGTTCTTTTATGAGGAAGAAGCAGTGCACGATTGTGCACCAATGCGCCATAAGAGCTAGCTTTGCAAAAAGGAATTCTATTTCCACTCAAGACAAAAAGGTTATCCCTTTACCGGGCGATGGCCAAGTATGAACTGAAACTCTTATTTCTGGTTTTCACAATAAATATAGAATTACCTAGAACAATACCAGACGTATAATAACACACCTACAAGGACAACCACACCGAATGCCAGGTATCTAGGATTGTCACTATCGTCACTATCTTCTTCACTCCCACTACCTTCTTCTTCACAGCCACCACCTTCTTCTTTACAGCTACTATCCACCCCCTCTTTACAGGCACTACCTTCTTTACTGCTAGCATATTCTATAGTGGCATTCTCCTCTACAGAATCTATGGTATGATCACCATCAGAGCATTTCCCCCAGAATTCGAATTTATCCGACAATTCCTCTTCTCTATCCAAGCAATCCGTTAAAGCCGTCCTTTCCACAACCGCATCATAAGCTTCTAAGATTGATGTACTAATCACTTCCTCGTATGGAATCCATACGAATAATTTACGAACTTTGAATAAATCAATAATCAATTCTATATCAAGATAGTGCGGGTCCACAGATATGAAATCTGGTGCGCTCTCAGTATAACAGTACCACACTGTTACATAAGTACCTAATCTAACTAGTGCAAAGATGTTCCCATAGACATACCTAACACTGTTGTCTGATTGTGATGTCACCACGTGTACTAAACATTGCAATACTTTATGTTTTGCAGAAACACCGAAGTTTTCATACTTTTCTAATGCCCTTTGTAGGTGGCTATATAAATTATCTGTAGCCCTGTTATAGAGAGACCGCAACCCCTTATATTCACTTAAATCTGCACGATAAATCTTTCTTTTCAATTTTAAACGGAGCAACGAGCGCATATAAAGATAGTGCATACGCATGATAGGATCCATATCTTTCAAACTCAACCCTTTAACCAGACGATTAACCGCAGGTGTGTAATAAGAACTTTCGACAGCGTATTGCACATATGGATTTTTTGCAAAGATGGTTTTACGCATGTGGTTATCAATGAAACACTGAAATGGGTTGAATGGGTTACCTATATTAAACATATCACTAATATTTGCATGAATTGAATCCCCCGCGACATCTTCACCCCTTTTTACCTCTTCCGTACTGTTAAGAGCTGCATTAATACTCGAATTAGCCGAATGGCTTAAGGCACCCATTGCAGATGATTCTGGTATATCGTTGACTGTATTAGAAAGTGTGGTATTCAACTGTTCTAATGACTCGACAGTGTTTTTCATGATATAATAGTGTGTCCCTTGTTTTTGTGTGTGTTGGGTATTTTGTATAGTTGCATCTACCCGATGGGGGTTTCCCCCCCTTCTCTAAGCTTATAATAGCTTAGACAGATACAACTGTAGGTGCTTTTACTCGCCTTTCAGGATTTTCTTATTTTATAGTTGAGGGGGCTACCCAATCTCTACTGTAGTATTGTTCTACAGATTCACCCCATCAACATACTCTCGGCATCCATCACCGTTTGTGATCACTTCTTACTATGAGATCACATACTCAACTAATGAATTCAGGAGCTTCCCCTGTGCGATTTATGAATAAATAGAATACGTAATTTGATACTCAACACTCTGTAGTTGATTTCAAGCTATTGAAGAGGATGCTTCCCTTCCTCCTTGCTAGAGCCCATCATCACGGGTACTGAATTATGCTATCAGGCTCAATACTGACAAATAACGACCTTCTCCTTATTCATTGGACTATCGTAGTAGTACCAGGAGGAAGAAGATTGGTAGCTATAAAGGTAGCACTCCTCTAACCCTCCATTCATGGTTATAGATAGACTCAATTGTTGATAAAAGCATAAGCTTATTTGCATCATAACATAAGGTCGATAACGGTTGTTTTTTACCAGTTGAAAATTTCCTATATTTCGGTATTGTTCTAATAAGAAAGCACATCATTCTATCAGTATTCATCATCATTCTATCTGTATTCATCATATTAACCCTCCTACCAGATTAGGAACTATTCCCTTTAGGCCTAGAGCAGCCGGGCCCACGCGTTCAAGGATGTCAGACGACTCTAAGATGCCAAACTCATACCTGATAGCCTGACGGTACTTAAAGATATGATGACCTTCTATTTTTTCCTTTACATAAAGTTCCTTTATCAAATCCTGTATGGAGTCTGGTACAGCCGAAACATCCCCCCTAAAAAGGGACAGACCATCCCAAATATGGTAATTAATCCATAGTTTTCTAGCGGTACCGCCTAATCTAACAATAGTAAAGAGATTTCCATAAATGAAGCTTATGCTGTCAGGGGTTTGGGACATGATTATATGTAACACACAATCAGAGGCATCATAGCCAATGATTCCTGCGCTGTGGGCTTCGAGGTTGGCTAATTCACTCATGAAACCATTAATTAATGATTCCGCCGCATGGTTTAGGGCTTTCCACATAGTTCCGTGTGAACTTATTACCTCATTACTCATGGGAGTAACCCCCAAATGTCTATTTATAAATTCCATCATTAGGGAATGATTTTCCCTAATAGCAGGGCTGACCTCATCCTTAGGAATGCCCCCATCCAAACAACCAGTTCGTTGATTCAACCAAAATGATTTACTCGAGATTAACTCAATTTCGTTACGACTTACTAATGTTTTATATACCCCTTCCTTAGGTAAAATATTCCTTATAACTTGTGTAGTAGGAACAGGTTCAATGCTACCAATGCCTAAATCTTGCTTCAAAAGTGGTGAAACCGCCAATCGAAATGGATCTTGTTCCAAATGTGTTTTCATTTGATTGAGGGTCTCATTCAACCCATTCAATTGGTCCGCATTATTGCGGATCCGTCTTTTAATATTACTCAATAGGAGAGTAGCCTGAGATAAGTCCAAGTTGATAATCATGATTGAATTTTCTATTTTCCAAGAGCGAATTTCGGCGAATGTCGGGATTTAATTTAATAGTAGTTGCCTTTACCCGTGTGGTATGAGCCACCCTCTATGCAATTGCGAAGAGGCAGACAACGTTGATCAAATTAATGATCATTCTATGCAGTTTAATGTATCAAATATTATTTGCATTATATGTCTCTCCGCTTATAGGGAAAAACAAAATAAAGCTGTACCTTGCCTTGCGAAAGCTTGATCCGCTGATGAAGGGAGCACTGCAGGATGCGTCGCTGGCTATAGCGGGTAAAGCAATCCGTTCTTGTTCTAGCGTCTGCTATTTACATTATATTAGTAGTTTCGCTCTCCCGGAACTTGCTATGAGGAGAAGACTCGGCAAGAGAGGTTTGAACAAGAGGAACTGCCGTCTAGTTGAGTTTGATCATTCTCTCTTTCTATCTCTCTTTCTTTCAAGAGCTGAATAAGGGCATATCCGCAAAGGAGGCGGGAAAGGTCTAAAAACCCAATAGGTATGAACTGGTCTAGCCAGGGCAAGTAGAGGTTTGAAAGCAAGCTTGGGATGCAATGCATATTTAGGAGAAAGAGCACCGGTTTAGGTTTAGAAAGATAGGCAAGTATGTATGAACGGGATGGATGTTCAGGGTAGTAAAGAGAGCCAAGCGCGGGATACGTAATAGGCATATGCATGGGTTTAGAAAGAGATAGGCCAGTAGTAGTAATAAGTCTAGGTTTTGTAGATAAAGTAGCCTGAGGGAGTTACAAATCGGCATCTGGCCAGTATAATAGGCGCTTGTGCAAGGAAGGGCTAGTTCATAGCTTGTCACGGCACAGGTCTAGCCAGATAGAAAGACTGAATCAAATTGCTAATAGACTCAGTTAAGGCAACTGCTGATATGCGACTTTTCAGAATCGAACTGAAATTGGTCCTCGTCAGACCGTACCTTCCTGAGGAAGTCGCTTTGGGCAGTTCAGTTGGCGAGAAAAGCCTTCCTACCTCTGCAAGTCCATCGGGCCGACTACAACCCGCGGCTCAATCCCGGAACTAATGAGATCAATTAGTCTCTCCCTCACTTTTTGGCACCAAGAACCTGTTAGCCCGGCCAAGGTGCGCAGAGGTGTGTCCCGGTTCAACGGTAGGCTTGGTGACCCAATGAATTGCCTCTATCCCGCTGTGAATTGAGGAGCGTAGGGCCAAGGCGAGCTTTATCGTCAAAAGTGATTTCTTGTTTGCGATTCTGATTCCGCTTTCACACTTCTAAAGGAAGGAGGCCTGGGCCGGGGAGGTCTTTGCTTGCTTTGATTCCTGTTAGAGATCAGTCTTTTTGTAAAAAAAAGTTCTGCAGATGTTTGACTGACGGAATAAGGGAAGACGTCTTTCATCAGCTCTTTGGCTATTTGCTTGCCATAAAGAAAGAGTGAGATCTTCTTTGAGATGAAATGGAGATAAAATGCGGCAATGTCCTAATCAAACCAGGCGCAAGGTCAATATTTAGCTCAAGGCTAAAGGCATAAAGGCGATTATTCCTTTTTCCTATACTGCCAAGCTTTCCTTTCTTATAGTCGTAGGCAGAAGAACAGAAAGGTCAAACTGGGTCAGAATGACATACACGATAAAAAAGTCAATATAAAATTGTACACAACTCACAAGCGCACATCTAGCCGTAAATCACGGGGAGTATCTTCATATACTCTATTACCCCCCAGGTGGAAACAACCGTAACAATGAGATCGAGAGAGAGGTGCCGGTAGCCCTTTGGTGAAGATATCAGCAAGTTGAGCATTAGAGCAAACAAAGGTCACTTTGAGTCGAAATTCGCTCTTAGCTTTGTTCTTTTTGTGTAGCTCTGAGCTGGGTGACTGTGGTGTCGACGAATCAGACATCTCCAACCTTCACTCTTGAATGCATAACCCGGTTTTCTCTACTTCCCAAGAGTGGAATTTTAGTTTCAGGCTTCTTTCAATAGAGTAAAGTCCCTGGATAGGTAAAGTATGTTTGTTCTGCGGTCTATGACTGCTTGCTGTGTTCCATATCTTTTGTCAGTTGCTATCGAAAGCGCGATCTATTCATTGTGTAGGATAGTTGGCTCTAGCCTAATCTTGAAAGGTATGAAGTAAGTATCTACTGGGTTCGTGAAAATGTTTGATCAAATCACGATCTTATAAGAAACTCTGACCGATATTGCTTTGGTTCTCCGGTTATCAATTCCTTGTGATGGAATTCTTCCCTGTACCCTTTTTTTCTATTCCCTTTTATTTATCGAAAAGATAAATAAACTCCCCCACCCAGCTCCTCTAACTACTAAGTTCCTCTAGGAGGTTAGGTTAAACTAAATGAAATTGGAAACCGAAATCCTCGCTGTGGAGAATCCGAGAGTTCATACTCAATCCATGATTATCGAGTACCAAGCTCTCCTGCCTCGGGAAATGGAGAAGCAGTCAATAATCTATCTAATGAATTAGCCGGGCGAGACCCTCTTCCACTTTCATCGCTCTCATCCCTAGCTGTAGAAGCAGTCAGGCCAAACTTCATTTTAAGCTCAACCACTAAATCGAAATAATCTATCCTTTTTCTTCCTGCCAGAAGTACGAGCTTCGTCCCTAGCTTGAATTGTTCATCCTTACACGACACGGCAGGAGAAGCTGTCAAGACGACTTTGAGAATCTATTTCTCCAACCCTTCTCTGATCTATTATCTCTTGATAAGACATAGATTTCTCAACCATTGCCTTACGTACCAGGGAAGGACTGCTTTCTCAATATTGATACTTGCCCGCTTTGACTCTTTCTTTCATTATCTCTTATTCTGCATCCTATCCACCATAGAATACTCTCTTCCAGTCCTTTGATCATATAGCCATCCATCTTTCATCAATGAAATTGTTCCGTATGGGTAGCAAATACACATATCAGAAGAGCCAACCCGAAAGCACTTGCTTCAAAGAAGAAGCTGTTACCAAGAAATTCCTGTTTCAAGTCTGTATATCTCGATAGAACCAATTCCAATCCAGGTAGTGTGAACAGAGGATGTGGAAGTTCTGTTTCCTTGCCTTGGCTCTAGAAGTCCTGTCCTGTCGGCGGACATAAGACGGAACCCCGGTGGTTTGAAGGCACGTAGCCACTGTGTCTAAGATTGAGCAGGCGGGTACGGTTTCGGAAATGACATATTGAATAGGTCCCTCAAGGGAGTTCGTTCCATAGAGATCTGCCTTCTAAAAAGCTTTGCTCATTCTGCAAACTACTCCCACCAGTCACTGAGCTAGAGACTGGCACGAGATGTTGGTTTATTAGAACCATACCAAGTTCCTAAGATTACAAGATTCATAACTAGCGTGATCAACGAGACCTCCTCGACATTATAAGGTTCTCAATCAGTTCAGTAAAGTACGAGCGCCAGGATAGGATAGATTCCTTCTCACTAATAAGCTCCTGCGGCCAGAAAACTCATTTTTGCGGGATTGTTAACCCCTTTCTGAACCTTTGGAAAGCTCTTCGCAGCATGGAAATATTCACCCGAGACTGAAATGGAGGCATAACATAAGTAGGCCAGCTTACACTAAATGCTCCGGATATTCTTATATCAATCCTAAAAACTAACTGTTGATGTGTAAGCCAACACCTTGTGAACGTCGTATACTCGGTCAGTTGGAAAGCTAGCAAGCAAGTCAATAAAATAGGAATGCCCCTTCCAACCTCAAAAACCTTTGAAAGCTGGTGAATTACATCTAGCTAGCCGGGAAAGCATTCCCCTCCTACGACTAGGATAGTGCTATTAGTAAGTATTCGTCCCTCCGCTAACTAAACAGCTCACAGTTCTCTATCAGTCCCTAAGCCTATGCCTTCTTCTGTCAATCTTGTACTTACTGTGAAGTACAGCAAGGCAAGAAGATTCCCAATAAAGTCCAATGCGTCCTCTCATGCGTGACATACATTCCAAGCCCAGACATGTTGTACCTTAGGGCTGAACAACTAGTAATGCAATCAGACTCTTGAGCCCAGTTCCTAGTAAATGCTTTAGGCCCGGGACCTAAACAAGATGCCCAAATAAGAACATCCACGCCCATACTTTATATATATTATATATAGTGGAAAAAGCCCATACTTTAGAGTTACTGCTTCAGGATAGCTATTCCTCTCCGACTTACTTTTCTGAGATAGGGTTACCCCGGTACTATCAATAGCGAAGTAACTGATTGCTTGGGAGCATTTGTTGGCATGTCATAGAGAGCCAATCAGAGAGTGCAAGTACGAGTTCAATTTTCCATGTGATGAGTAGCGGCGGTATCACATAAAGAGACAGGCTCCACAAGAACATTCGTTCCTAGGTGCATGACTTGGAGGGGAGCTCCTTCTTGCTAAGAGTGCCAGTGGATTCTCCTCCTATTCCTCGACTCTTTATTAAGGAGACAGACCGGTAATCTCGCTTCTGATAAAAGATCGGCTATTCCCCTAAGAAAGCAAAGGGGTATTCTTCCTTCATAGATTCCCGATGCCGAGCTACTCTTGATAGGCTTTCCAAGACCAAGTTTATAGAATGATCCCTTGCACATTGAGCAAGACAGTGTATTCTTTAGGTTGGAGTAAGATCAATGGAGCCGAAAGTAAAGCATCGGTAGTGAGGCTTTCCTCCATGAGGAATTAATCCTTTGGTCGTCAATGGGAACTTTAAGACGAGAGCCAATGTGTCCAAACTTCCGGCTGAATTGTTGCTTTCTAGTGGCCGACCATCCTTTCCAGACCTTCTCTAGAGCTCTTCAATCCTTCCTCCTAAGATAAGATAAGATAAGATCCAGGCTAACTTTTTCAAGCAATGGAATGACTGGTAGGCGATCTCAGGCTCGCTCGTCGTTGGGTAGTTTCCGATAGTTCTATCACCATTCCAGGCTCTTCGCATATAGAGAACTCGAAGGTGGTCGATGTAATATAATAGAGCAGGCCTGAGGCCATTACGTACTTTCTTTGTTTAAGTTATTATTGAGAGGGTCTTTCAATGATAGCTATACACAATGAGCGCTGTTTTCTACATGCGAGATGAGAGCGGATAAGGCTAAAAAGAGAAAAAGCAGGGCTTGGCTTATTCTATTCATCTGCACCACCTGACAGAGATTCTTTCACAGCCTCGTTCAGCTAGTAGAATTCTTTATAGATCTCGTTCTTTTCACTTTCTGGGCTGAGACCGTCCAATTTCATTCTTGCCTGGGATCGGAACTCACACTCGATCCCTACTCTTTCCTCGTACTTCACAGGTTTTCGAGGCCGAGGGTGAACTGGACTCGCATTCACTTGCTGGGAAAAAGAGAGTGGATCAGGCTACGACTGAGGCTGAGGATAGGTCACAGGACGGATGAGGTAAAGTATTCCAAAACGGAGGATTCCAACCCGAGGAAGTAGGTCAACCACCTGCTCCGTGGAAGTAGTTAGGGGATAAGCCCAAGGAGGATAGGCCTATGGGATTTCCACAATGAGTCCTAGTACCAGGTAGGTTAAGGCGTAATAAGTCAAAGAGGTCTTAGCGGAACTCGATAAAAAGGAGGGATGTGACTCATCAAAGGAAGTTGCCGACTCGGGTAGGTAAGCAAGAAAGTAGACTCCTTCATCGGCCAGGGTACTCCTGAAATCTATCTCAGTAGGGAAAAGAGGAGTTATGGTATAGAGAATTCTGACCTAAATGGATGCATTGATTAGGGTCTTTGTCCCACGAATACAAGAGTGGTTTTTTTTGGGTATAGCAGGACTTGAACCTGCGACCATTAGGTTAAAAGCCCAATGCTCTACCAACTGAGCTATACACCCTATTTTACAAGAAGGCTTGGTGCGGAAAAGAAAAGAGGGTGGCCTGGCCCCTTTTCTTCTTATCATATCACAAGGGCGCGGCTCTGTATGGGGCTCGTACTGCGGAGCAAGTCTGGGATGGGAGTCCTTTCCACTCATTGAGGATTCTATCTAAAAAAGAAGGTCAACGGGGGAGACTACAGTAGCTCGAACTCAGACTATCTACGAAAAAGCTAAAACTCCCTTGTCTTCAACTATGAACTTACATCTATCGATAACACGGGCTTCTTAGGTCAATCACATCCCCAGGAACTTCTAACTGGCCTAGCAAGGACGGGCATCTTTCATCAATTGATTCGATTTAACGAGAGGCTCGGAGATGGTATACGTAGAATAGGGGAAAGTAAAGACAAACTTCGGTCAATTTACGTTTTCAAAACTACAGCTATCTTGCCTAGAGTCCCAGAGCTTAACGGAACTCTTGTTTACTATAAGAATAAGAATAAGAATAAGAGCCCACCGCTTTAGAAGTGCTTTCCTCTCTCTTTCTTTCGAACCATAAACTCCGAAGCGGTTTCACTTTACCATACTGGAGAAGGGCTTCACTCGCGCCTTGGGGACTGAACTAGAGTACAGAACTAGCTTCCTCTGTACATATTGTTTTCGGGTAATAATACTATACTATCATTGAGAAAGAATAGATAACGACTATCAGGCATATGACTGATTTCTATATGGGTGTGGGCTCATACTCTCATTTTATCCTTGCTCGCGGAATACGTCACTTAAAATAAGCTATTGACGTCTTAGTTCCGTTCCGACCTTGTCTCCTTTCTTTCTTTTGTTCACCGCAAGGGCGGAGCTCTCTTATGTTCATCTTCCACGCCTGTCTGCACTGCATCCCAAGCACTAAATGAGTGAAATCCAATACTTTGTCCCGGAAAAAGGCTCTCTTGCATCTTTTGCTTCCCCACCCGGCCTCTATTCTAGATTCACCGTCTTCGGATGCATCAGTTTATTATGCTTATGCCTAATCTTAATACTGGCTAGTTACTTCAATTACCTTACCCCTCCTTTTAAGGTAAGGAGGTTTCAGAGCACCCAGTCACAGCTCGTCACAAGAAAGGATTGATGGTCGAGTCCCCGTGCATGAAGTCAGTGGATTCGAGTGAACTGACCGTACTACAAATCGACATACTTGAGGAAGCTTCTTACTAAACCAAAGAAAGGGCAGCTCCAGTTGTGTTGTCGATTCCCTTCTCCCGAGAGCTTTCACACTATACTATACTATACTTCTACGAGTACGAGAAGGTTTTATTGAAAACGTTCGAAAACCATAGGGAAAGTAACAAATCTTTCTTGGCACGTGCCCCTGCTCCTGGTCTTCGAACTAGTCATTAATGGTCGGCAACATAGGTACCCTTTTTCGGTATGCGTTGCGAACACTTTCATTTTTAGCGTCTCATCTTCTCTGGAGAAGCTCAAATCGAACGGATAGAGCAGATGGTCCAACTACAGAACTTCTTCTTTTTCATTACTTCCATGGTCGTGCCCCGTGGCACGGCAGCACCCGTACTATTGAAATGGTTCGTCAGTAGAGATGTTCCCACTGGTGCCTCTTCTTCCAATGGTACTATAATTCCTATTCCTATCTCTTTATTCCCTTTTTTGGTCTATCTACATTCAAGGAAATTCATACGCTCCATGGACAGAGCAAAAAGTGGAGTGTTGGTCAAAGCAAGCCGCCCTATTCTATTACCAGACAAAATTGGGAGAAGCTCATCCGCTAGAAATGCTTTATTTCGTTTCGTTCCCGTTCTTCATTTCCTTATTATCGAATCCATGGGGGACTTGTCATATTTAGAATCTTTCTGCGGTCTGCTCTGTTTACAATTCTTTCGTACTCTCTTCTCTTTACCACGCGATAGGTCAGCGAAGCGTGAGCGGGCGCTCCGAAGTAAAGGCCAAACACTTCGGCCTAAGGGGAATGAGCAACAAAATGACAAGATGAGGTGCCCCGGGCACCCCCATATAGAAAGAAGGGTCGAAGGTTTTGGGCCTGTAGCTTTCCCCGCCCCCCCCTCGTCGAGTGGTGCTTGTTTGGGGGGTGTGCCACCTGAAATCGGGCTTGAAGCTCTCGCCTTACCAACGAGCCGACTGTTGATGGCTGTTGGTCACGACTACTACAAAAAAGTGAAGATGAATCTTTCTATTTCACATGGAGGAGTGTGCATCTTTATGTTGGGTGTTCTTCTGTCGTGCGACCCGATGGCTTATGTGCGACCTGTGGCCCACGCCTCCTATTCTATTTGTTCAGGGCGGGCGGCGTGAACTCTGATTCGATCCGGGTATTCAATCCCGCCGCTGAGATGCTCAGTTGACTCCTTAACCTTGATAGGAAGATGGCTTATTCCTAAATTCGTGCATAAGGGTAAGGAACTTTGGATGAATTAATGCGAATGGGTGTAAGCCTCGCAGCTCGGAAACACCCAGTGCTGACCACACTGAGAGACACGAAAGCGCAGGTAATGCCAGTTGGCGAAGTGGCGTTAAGCATCCCTAGCGGTACGCAAAGAGAGGTCGTGATGATATCATCTACGTCCGTACCGCTCCTCGTGGAGTAGATCCCGCATCCAACCAACCCTTTTTTTACCAGGGAACGGGAGAATTCCCACTACCGCAGGCAGGCCAGCCGGGCCGTGAGCGCGGTGGGAACGGGCTTCCCAAAAAGCGAGCCCCGGCCCGGGTCAGCATAGAATGGGGGGGGGGACGGCCCTAATGTTGTGTTGGCCGGGTTGCGGGCGGATAAAAGCGGACGTGGGGACTCGGGTCGGGGCACAGCGTAACTAAGATAAGAGAGCCATTCCATTTAGTGCGAGACAGAATGGGCGGGCACAAGCGGTCTGGTGTCCGAGCCGATTGGTCAGACGACGACTACTGCACATATTATATTATATTAGCCGCCTATCCCGGAAGGATGGAAACGCGAAGCAACAAGCAAGGGATGAGCGCTTTGTTGCTAAAGCGCATACGTTTTCTTGGTTTGTTTTTTGGGGGTGGGGCAATAAGCTTGCTTCTTCACAAGCTTATCCCCGCCCCCTTTCCTGTCCGTCCCGACCGGCAGCAGTTGGGTCTCCCCATCTCTCCTCAACTTCCCCGGTCTTCGGCCCGAGCTGTATGAGGCAGAAACTCGTCCCACGTACGGTTCGGAGGCCGAGCCCCACCCCTGCAATAATGGTGCAGCTTAGGTCAACTAATACGAATAAGATACAGTTCACTCAACGATTGCCTTTGGGTCCCGAACTCCATATGGGGAAGGAACGTTGTTGTTTGCGAGGTCTCGATCATTTACATGGACCCACTTCTCATTCCATTTGTGGGAATTTTATGATTTATAAACCGTCCCCAACGAGCGAAAGGTTCATGTTTGAACATGATGAATCACTTCGTGCCGACCTGTTGCCCATAAACTTTCCTGCCTCATATGAGAATGGAAAACTGGAAGATTTTCTGATGAAGAATCACGAACATAAGAATTTCTGGTTTAGCATGTTCCCAGAAAGAAGATACTACTGGTCGCGAGAAACGAGGAGCACGACTGAAGTGGCTATACATACAAATCCATTGACGGATCTATATGCTCCGATTGGAACTGGAAGTTCCAGAACTGGCGGCTGGTATACCACCATAATGAAATTGCCTTTTATTTTTAGTATTCGGATAGGATTTCTGTTGGCTTCATCGGGAGGCTCGCGTAGTTTGTTACGTCAACTCCAAAAGGATAAGTTGCATTGGAATCGAGAAAGTTTCGTTCATAATTGCATAAAAGGAGTCAAAATAGTGGCTGCGGCGCGTCGAGGGTTGATATCGAATAACCTTTCGAGCCTTCCCCAATGGATCTCTATCCTCCTTTGAAACCAGTAGAAGTTCACTGACCATCCCTGTCAAACATAACCCAAGGTAGGATCGAGAGGAGAAGAATAGGACTCTTGCTAGTATCATAACCTCTCGATGGGAGAATGAAACCATTAGATTAGTGGAAAGAAGAAAGAATGGGAAGAAAGCAGCCATGGGCAAGCTTTAATTAATATAAATAAGTAGGAGTTACAGCCTTTAAATTAGAGTGAAACGAGCCTTTGACGTAGTCAGAAATTCTACTGCCCTTTCTCTTCTTTCTTTTTTATTTTTTATTCTAGTTTTTTATACTATACGTATAATCACCTTTCCGGGGAAGGGGTAACATAGACGGAGGCACATGTAGACAGATACAGACTTTTAAAATCTTTTGCCTAAGCGAAGTAGATAAGTATGAGGGAAGAAGTATTTGATTGTCCAGCATGATCGGTTTCATAAGTCCAGTTGTGCCAGAAGCTAGAGTTGCCTTTATTAAGGGTGGGTTAGGCATGACATTCTTAATCGTAGACAAGGCGCGCTGCGGAAGAGCTTGATTGCTAACTAATTGCTTGCTTTTAACCAGTGACTGACTTACACGGCTACTACTTTCCTGAGTACCGCTTCAGAATCGTTCCTACTTTCCTTTTTAAAGGTCTTCCTCTCTCTACTAGGATTGACTCGCTTAGAAGTCGAGGGGGTCCCATTTCCATTCCTTTGCCAAAGACCCTAACGACAGCTTGAACTACCTCAAAGATTTGTCTCATTGATCCGAAAAGAAAGGAAAGAAGAGGATTCCTGGGAAGGATAGAGTATATCAGCAGGTTCATCGCACAGCTCACTCCAAAAAGGATTTGAGTGGAAGGTTGAGCGCCCCTTAACGTTTAGAAGTATCCTTTTTTCAACGGTTAGAAACCTTTCTATTCTAAGACGGCTAGGCTAAGTCGAGGGCAGACACAACAGGTCACGAAGAGCTAGAGGATATAGAATTCCTATTTACCGGGAAGAAAAGCGGAAGGAAACATCGGCTCTTCCGAGATCTTATGTAAGGAATACTAGTTCTCTAAAAAGTAGAGCTAAAAGATCTTCAAGAAATGTCTTTCCCGCGGAAGACTCTAACTCCTCATAGCATTACGCTAATCCGCAAATATCGAATGATGCTTCGACAGATTCAGTCATCCATTCAGCTTTGAAATCGGAGACAAGGAAAACTACTTCATAGAAATAGAAATAGAAGCGCCGCGGATCAATATAGAGATGCGAACCAATATCCTTTTCCTGGTGGACTCTGAAGTACTCGTCTTTTGCACAAGGCCTCGTGTCAAATAACATCCAACCACGTCCACGTCCTCCTACCTCGCCCATTTGCGGAGATCATCTACATTTTGCTTCGTGTCGAGCTCTAATCCAAACGTTTTCCTTCGGGAGGGCATTGCTGCTTTCTTTCTGTAGTGAGGCAAAAATGAGCTAAACTCTGATAGATTTAAAGGTAAATTTAGGTATTCTTATCTTATATGTATCGAGTGATTGTGAAGCGCATTCAACGCGCTAGATATGAACAAGGCTTGTTAGCATTGGCACGTGCATATGTTGGGTATGATATTTACTTTCCAGCATTGATTTATTTTAGAGGGCGCATCTATCGTGCAGGAATACTACACTTTCACGAGCGGGACTTTGCTAAATGTCTAATATCTTTTCCTATTGGTAGTGGTGATGTACAGGAAAAGA